TCTTTGTTCAAAAGGTATAGATTCAATTAGCGGAACATTTTAATTATGTAGTGGTGTAAGATGCATGTCAAATTTTGGATTTGAGAGTTTAAGTTTGATTCTTAATTATATAGGTAGATAGTTCCTAAAAAATACTTGTTCCGACAAATTATTTTTAACAATATGAATGAATTTGAAAAATCAATTATTTACATGATTGGGATGCGTGTGCTCGCGAGCTTGCTCGAGAGGGGGACGTGCGTATCTTTAGTCTTTCAATAGTATAGAAGTATCTTTTTAATTATAAATTAAAGAGGGGGAATACTTATCTATGCTATTAAATGTATAATAATGATTTAATTCATAATAAATTTATATTAATTTTGTATATTTATAATAATAGTTACTTAATCCTAAACACCCCCCCCCCCCTATCCAATCCAATCCAAAGGTAATAATACCCTATATGAGACTATTTATAGGAGTCTAACAGGACACTAAATAGATACTAGGTTGGGATTCAATAGATCAGACAACGTTCATGTAATTTAAATTCTTAGTTATTAAGAAAGAACACCGACACTACAGTAATCATTCATTAGTTATCTACATTGAATTATATATGCTTATATCAGAAATAATCAATAATATGTTACTATTTCCTAATCTATAAGGTAAATGTATTGCAACATATGTAACTATACATAGTTATTATATGCTTGACCCTGGTGTTAATCCCTGCGGTTACACCCCCCCGTCTATCGTTGTTAGAAGAGAGGAGGAGAGGGTTTATAAGTTCCGCACATAGCCCTTTATCAGGAGAGAGGAGTTTGATTCTTGTTCTCTTTTATTGCTTAATTTTAGTTAATATATATATATTTTTAATTTAATATTGATTATGTAATTTATTTAATTGCACTATGTGGGAGATCACGATGCAGCTAATTTTTAATTAGAACTAACTAATCTTGTGCCAGCAGTTGCGGTTATACAATTAGTTCAAGTAATAATTTTTGGGTGAGTATTATATTTTATTTGTGTTGGATTGATTTTTTAATTATTGGGTGGAATCATTAATTAATTGTTATTTCTAGGGCTATAATTATACGAAGACTATTTTTTAAACTAGGATTAGATACCCTATTATTGTAGTTGTTATTTTTACCTTTAAGATTAATAGTAGATCTTTAAATTAAAAGAATTTGGCGGTAATTTAATCCTATCAGAGGAACCTGTTTCTTAATTGATATGCCACGAGGTATTTTACTTTTGATTTGCTTGTATACCTCTATTTATTGAATATCCTAATAGGGTTATTTTCTTAATTCATTTTATGTAATATTTTAGGTCAAGGTGCAGCAGTGCAGAAGGTGATGATGGGTTACAGTTTTTGTATAATTGGGTTGGTCCTTGGAAGGGGGCCATTAAAGAGGATTTGGAAGTAATGGTTACTATCTTGTAGTCGTGACTGAGGCTCTAATTTATGCACATATCGCCCGTCGCTCTCGTTTATTAAGATGAGATAAGTCGTAACAAAGTAGACTTACCGGAAGGTGAGTCTGGTTATTTCAAACTATCCTTATAGAAGGTTTATTGTTTACACCAATGATATGATCGTGCGATTCGATCTTGTTTGATTATTATGTTTTTACTTTTGTTATTAATATGTTGTCGATTATTGGAAAGCTCTTTTTTATTAGTATTTTTATTGAAATTTATTTTTTTAGTTATAGTTTATATTACCGTGAGGGATTATTTATTTATATGGATTAAGTAGGTTTACAGCCGTACCTTTTGCATCAGGGCTTATTAAAGTTTTCTATATATGTATAGTTTTCCCGAAATTGAAAGATATAAATTAATATGCATGGTTTATGTAATAAAATGATTTGTAATATTAATTTAGTAGTGAAATGCTATTCGTTTTTTATGATATCTGGTTTCTTGAGAATTGTATTTAATACAGGAATTTATTACTTGATTTATTTCATTATTATATAAATTCTTAGCCTGGGGGGGATTAGCTCCTTATGCTTTTTATAATAATTACTGTAATTTGAGATTAAGTAGGCTTAGAAATAGTCTTTTTAGTTTGTTATAATTTTTTCTCTTTTGTGTTTTATTTAGTTTTATTTAAATTTGTATTGAGACTTTTATTTTAATTGGTTATATGAAGTGATTATGATAGGATTAGTAGTTTTTTAAATTGTAATTTAGGAACTCGGCAACTTTAGCTTTCGCCTGTTTAACAAAAACATGTTCTATTGATTATTTATTTTAGATCTGACCTGCCCTATGATTGGTAATTAAATGGCCGCAGTATACTGACTGTGCAAAGGTAGCATAATCAATTGTCTTTTAATTGGAGGCTTGTATGAATGGTTGGACGAGGGGCTTTCTTTCTTAATTATATTGTGTGAATTTAACTTGTTAGTTCAAAGGCTAACATTTGGATGTGGGACGAGAAGACCCTATAGAATTTTATTAATCTATTTTTATTATTCTTTATATTTGTTTGGGTTATATTAATTGATTATTTTCGTTGGGGTGATGGAGTAATTTTATTAACTTACTTTTATTTATTTTCATTAATTAGTGTATTTTTGATCCCGTGATTGCGGATAATAAGATATAATTACCTTAGGGACGAGGGGCTTTCTTTCTTAATTATATTGTGTGAATTTAACTTGTTAGTTCAAAGGCTAACATTTGGATGTGGGACGAGAAGACCCTATAGAATTTTATTAATCTATTTTTATTATTCTTTATATTTGTTTGGGTTATATTAATTGATTATTTTCGTTGGGGTGATGGAGTAATTTTATTAACTTACTTTTATTTATTTTCATTAATTAGTGTATTTTTGATCCCGTGATTGCGGATAATAAGATATAATTACCTTAGGGATAACAGCGTAATTTCTTCGGAGAGTTCTTATCGATGGAGGAGATTGCGACCTCGATGTTGGATTAAAGTTAGTGTAGGGTGTATCAGCTCTATTACTTGGTCTGTTCGACCATTGAATCTTTACATGATCTGAGTTCAGACCGGCGTGAGCCAGGTTGGTTTCTATCTTCATTAATAATTTAATACTTTAGTACGAAAGGACCGAGTATTAGGAATATTTCTTATTTTATGATTAATATTAATTTACTGTATTGGCAGATTAGTGCAATAAATTTAGGATTTATTTATGTAATTTATTTTACATGCAGTATTGGTATTTATTTCTTATTTGGTTTTGTTGATTTTTATTCTTATTTCTGTTGCGTTTGTTACTTTATTAGAGCGTAGGGTTTTGGGCTATATTCAATTGCGTAAGGGTCCTAATAAGGTTGGTTTTATGGGGTTATTGCAGCCTTTTTCGGATGGCTTAAAGCTCTTTTTTAAGGAGCAGACTTATTTGATTAAGAGTAATTTTATGGTTTACTATCTTACTCCTGTTTTTATACTGATATTATCTTTTATAATATGGTTTATTTATCCTTATTATTCTTCTATAGTGGATTTTAAGTTTGGTGTTCTTTATTTTTTTTGTTGTTCTGGGTTGGGCGTATATGGGGTTTTAATCTCTGGTTGGTCTTCAAATAGAATGTATTCATTTTTGGGGGGTATGCGTGCTTTAGCTCAAACTATTTCTTATGAGGTAAGAATGTCTTTGATTGTTATTTGTTATTTGTTATTGACTGGTTCATTTGATTTAAAGGATTTTTGTGTTTATCAGGATTTTTGATTCTTTTTTTTGTCTATCCCGATGTTTGTTTGTTGATTTGCGAGTTGCTTGGCTGAGACTAATCGTTCTCCATTTGATTTTGCTGAAGGAGAGAGAGAGTTAGTATCTGGATTTAACGTTGAATATAGAAGAGGTGGATTTGCCTATATTTTTCTGTCTGAATATATAAATATTATTTTTATGAGTGTTTTGACTGTATTGGTGTTCTTTGGGGGTCATTTTGGTTCGGTTTATTTTTATATTATGTGTCTATTCTTTGTGTTTTTATTTATTTGAGTTCGTGGTACTTTACCTCGTTATCGTTACGACAAACTTATGTATTTAACTTGAAAGGTTTTTTTACCTATAGCACTAAATTATATTTTGTGTATTTCGGGGGTGGTACTTTATGTAATACTATAATCACTAAAATAAGTGCATAAGTTAATAAAGGGATTTAACCTTTGTCTTGTACTTTCAAGGTACATGCTTTCTTAAAGCTTGTTAACTATTTAAGTAGATTATCTCATATTTTAGTGGTCAAAGGGTTAGCTAAGAAATATAAAAAGTAAATACATGTTAATGTTTGTCCTGTAAAGATGAATGGTTCTTCTGCGGGTCGTGCGCCAATTCAAGTTAATAGAATTACTGTTCTTACGAATGATCAGAATAATATTTTTCTTATTGGGTAAAATTGGGTGCTTTGAAATTTTCTTTTGTTGATTATTGGGGCTGCAATAATTACGATTGATATTAATATAGCGATTACACCTCCTAATTTGTTTGGGATTGAACGTAGAATTGCATAAGCAAATAGAAAGTATCATTCAGGTTGAATGTGGACTGGTGTTACTAATGGGTTGGCTGGAATGAAATTTTCAGGATCTCCAAGTATTCGTGGTTCTCATAGTACTAATAATATAAATATAGTCATAGTTATGGTTGCTCCTATAATATCCTTAATTGAGAAATATGGGTGGAATGGAATTTTGTCAATATTTCTGTTTATTCCTGTTGGATTTGACGAACCAGTTTGATGCAGGAATAATAGATGAATTATTGTTATAGCTGCGATGATAAATGGCAGAAGAAAGTGTAGTGTGAAAAATCGGGTTAAGGTTGCGTTATCTACTGAAAATCCTCCTCATAATCATTTTACTAGGGTATCTCCTAAGTAGGGTACGGCAGATAATAAGTTTGTGATTACGGTTGCCCCTCATAATGATATTTGTCCTCATGGTAATACATATCCTAAGAATGCTGCACCTATTGTTAATAATAATATTAGGATTCCTACTATTCATGTGCTAATTAGTTTGTATGAGCCATAGTATAGACCACGTCCTACGTGGAGATAAATGCAAATAAAGAATAGGGAAGCTCCATTTGCATGCATATTTCGAATTAATCACCCGTTGTTCACATCTCGACAGATGTGAATTACTCTTTTGAATGCTAATTCGATATTTGCTGTGTAATGCATAGCTAAGAATAAGCCTGTAATAATTTGAATTATTAAACATATTGAGAGTAAGGATCCAAAATTTCATCATAAGGAAATTGATGATGGGGCGGGTAAATCTCATAAGGCTCTATTTACAATTTTAATTACAGGGTTTGTTTTTCGTATGGGTTTGTTCATTATTTTGGTCTTATTCGCAGAGGTCCTTTATTAGTTGTAACTATTGTGACTACTACAATTATTACGATTAGTAACATTAAAATTGCAGTTAATGTAGTTGGTCAGTTTATGGTTATGTTATTTAATATAATTGGTTCACTGGTGTTAATTTTAATTGTATTGGGGCTTGATACATTTCATGAAATTACAGTAATCAGAATGAATATAATTGCTAAAGTGATAGATCTATTAAATTTATTGTTGGATGCAATTACAGATATATACATGAATAGAATTATCAAGCCTCTTATTATTATGATAACTGCAATGTATGAAAAGAAGAATGTTTGCATATTTATGCCTATGATTATTACTATATTTAACGTTGTTGCTATAAGGATGGCTCCTATAGTTATGGGTGTTTTTATGAATATGAATGTGATTCTTAAGGAATAAATTAATCTTGCAAATATCTCAGTAGGTAGTCTAGATTAGAATATTAATTTTGGAGATTAATGGCGTGAATACTCATCTTACTGAAGTTTTAAAGGAATCCTATCTATGATTTACAAGATCATTATTTTTATTAAACTATTAAAACTTATTATTAATATTGTTATAATGCTGGGGGCTATGGTGGCTTTCGTTTCTAATAAGCGGCATGTTCTGCTTGCGTTACTTAGCTTAGAGTATGCGGTTTTATTACATATATATGGTTTTTCTTGTTTGAGTTCTATTGATGGCTCACTTTCTTACTTGTTGTTAATTTACATAACTTTTGCCGTGGGTGAGAGTGTGCTGGGTTTGTCGGTGTTAACTTTTATAGTGCGTAGCTATGGTAATGATTATGTTTCCAGAATTTTTCCTTTATGATAAAAATTGTTGTTTCTATTATTTTTATGGCCCCAATATTAATTTTAAATGTTTGGTGAGAGGTTGTAGTTGTTTTTATGACTGCTTCTTTTTTTATACTGACGTTGATTTTACGTGATTATACTTGTTTAATTAGATACGGTTTTGGGCTAGATGTATTTTCTTATTGAATAATTTTATTAACTTTGTGGATTTCTTGTTTGATGGTGATGGCTTCTGTGAGAGTTAAGGTAGGGATATTTTTTCCAAGGGAATTTTTGTTGTTGATTGTAGGCCTCGTAACTGTTCTAATCTTATGTTTTTCTACTACTAATTTATTTTTGTTCTATGTATTCTTTGAGGGGTCAATTATCCCCACCCTTTTTCTAATTTTTGGGTGGGGATATCAGGTAGAGCGTTTGATGGCGGGGGTGTACTTTTTGTTTTATACCTTGGCGGCCTCTTTACCTATGTTGGCGGGGATTTTTTGATTGATAAGTAATAGATGTACATTATTTATTTATTTGATTGTTGTTGATGTTAACTTTTACTTATACTTGGCTATGCTTTTGGCTTTTTTTGTTAAAATGCCAATGTTGTTTTTCCATTACTGACTACCTAAGGCTCATGTTGAAGCCCCGGTTTCTGGTTCTATAATTTTGGCTGGCGTGCTTTTAAAGTTAGGTGGTTATGGTATTTATCGTGTTATGAATTTTATTTATAGTTATTCTGTTATTTATAATTATTTGTTTATTTCTATTTCTCTTGTTGGCATGGTTTATGTGGGTATTTTATGTTTATATCAGGTGGATATGAAGTCTATAGTGGCTTATTCTTCTGTTTCCCATATGGCATTGGTTATTTGTGGTGTTTTATCTTTGTCTTATTTTGGTGTTGTAGGTTCTTTTATTATAATAATTGGTCATGGGTTGTGTTCTTCTGGTTTATTCTGTTTAGTTAATTTAGTTTATGAACGTACTCATACTCGTAGACTTTACATTAATAAGGGGTTTCTTGTAATTATGCCCACATTGAGGATATTTTGGTTTATGTTTTGCGCTAATAATATGGCTTCTCCGTTATCTCTTAATCTTTTTGGGGAATTTCTTATTATTAGTAGAGTGATTTCTTTGGGTTGATTTAGATTATTGTTTCTTATGCTGGCATCTTTTTTAAGTTGCTGTATGAGTATTTATTTATATTCTATTACTCAACACGGTAATTTGTCTGGTATTGCTTTATTTGCTATTAGATTACGTGAATATGTCTTGTTACTTTTTCATTGATTTCCGCTTAATCTTCTATTTTTTAAGTTGAATTTAATATTGTTCTTTTACTCGAATAGTTTAATTAGAATATTAACTTGTGGCGTTAAAGGTGTAGTTTACTTTGGGTAATTTTTTCTTTGTATTTGTTATACTTTGTGTATTTATTATTTGGGGGGGTTCTTTCTTTTGTTCTTGGTATTTATTTTAATCTTTATTCTTATTCAGTCTTTTTTGATTATGAATTTTTTAGAATTAATAGTATAGTTGTTAGAGCGAGTTTCTATTTTGATGATATTTCTTTATTGTTCATGGGTTGTGTCTTAATAATTTCTTCTATGGTCATTTTGTACAGATACATTTATATAAGCAGTGATGTTTATAGGGATCGGTTTTTGTACTTAGTTATTCTTTTCGTTGTTTCCATGTTAATACTAATTGTGAGTCCTAATTTATTTAGAATTCTTTTAGGTTGGGATGGTTTAGGGTTGATTTCTTATTGTCTTGTATTTTATTTTAATAATTTTAAGTCATATAATACTGGCATATTAACTATTTTGACTAATCGTGTAGGGGATGTGGCTATTTTAGTGGCTTTGGCATTTATTTTAAATTCTGGTAGTTATCATTATACTTACTTGGTTGATGATTTTCTTTTTAGCTGAGCCCTTGGCTATATAGTTGTTTTGGCAGCTTTTACTAAGAGAGCTCAAGTTCCTTTTTCGTCTTGACTTCCTGCTGCAATAGCGGCCCCTACGCCTGTATCAGCTTTAGTACATTCTTCTACCTTGGTTACTGCTGGGGTATACATATTAATTCGTTTTGATTTTATTTTATTTAATATTAATGCTACATTGTTTTTGAGCCTTTCTTGTATTACTATGTTGTTGGCCGGGTTTGGTGCTATTTTGGAATTTGACTTAAAGAAAATTATTGCTCTTTCCACCTTGAGACAATTGGGTTTAATAATGATAGTTTTGTTTATGGGCGATTCCTTGGTTTCCTTTTTTCACTTGCTTAATCATGCATTTTTTAAGTCTTTACTTTTTTTGTGTGCTGGCCTTATTATTCATTGTATTGGTGACTCTCAGGATATTCGTTATTTGGGCTATTCTATTTCTTACCTTCCTGTGACTTGCGCTTGTTTTTGCATTTCAAGACTATCTTTGTGTGGGGTTCCTTATATGGCTGGTTTTTATAGAAAACATTGTATCATAAATCTTCTTTTTTCTTCGGGTTGGGATCTCTTTCTTGGGTTGGTTTTTTTGGCTTCTATGGTTACTACAGTTATTTATAGTATGCGGTTGGTTTATTATTGTTTTTATGGGTGTGTTGGTTCATTTAGTATAAATTGCTACTTTGAAGATAGTGTTATGACTAGTTCAATGTTATTTTTGTGTTTTATATCAGTTATAGGGGGTAGAGTTTTACAATGAATTTTGTTAATTGATTTTACTTTTTCCTTGGTAGACTTTAGACTATTAACCCTTTTAGTATTTGCTTTTTCTTTTATTTTAGGCTATTTTATTAGAATTTTGGGGTTTACTTATAATTCAGAGTCAAGATTTTTGTTTAGTTTTTTGGGTGGGATGTGATTTTTACCTTCTTTTAGTGTTTACTTTCTTTATCATTCTTTATTAAGATTATCTAAGGATTCTAATAAGTATTATGGTGTAGGCTGGAGAGAGTCTTCTACTTCTGGGAAGATTATTACTATTGTGAGGACTATTTCTTTATTAGAGAAGGCTCTGTATAATAATAATATTAGGGTTATATTGATATTGTTTTTGATAATGTTTTTTGTTATTATTATTTACTTAAGTAGCTTAAATTTAAAGTGTGGTATTGAAGATATCGAGATAAGCGTAGCTTTTTAAGTGTATTTATAAAGATAATTCTCAATTTATCATTGAAAATGATAGGTTTTCCTTAAACTATATAAATAAGAGAAAAACGGAATTTAACCGCTTAAAAAGGTAGTTAGCAGCTCCTTTTATTTCTTTGTTCTCTTTTAATTGGACTATAAGTCAGTTTTTTCATTAACAATGAAAAGCCTCTATTTGGCTTCAATTAAAAGTAAGGAGATTGAATCTCTTATTTTTAGGTCGAAACTAACTGTAGTTTTACTTCATTACTTTAATTGAGGAAGACTTTGTAGTACTTTTTAAATGCAAATTAAATGTTATAGTTAACTACATCCCCTATGTTATTCATTTTAATGCTCCATTATTTCATTCATGATACAAGCCAGCAATCAGTACCACTATGAACGTTAATATTACTAGTAATCAGTTTCATGAAGATCTGATTTTTAATAGGATAATTATTGGTAGGATAATTGCGATTTCTACGTCAAATACTAAGAATAAGATACCGATTAAGAAGAAGTGAATAGAAAATGGCTTACGCGGAGATCTTATTGGGTCAAACCCACATTCAAATGGTGATGATTTTTCTCGATCTATACATCTTTTTTTTGAAATTAAAAAACACCCTAGTATTAATGTTGCTGATACTGTCAGGGCTATTGCTATTATGGAAATGTTGAGTATTATTATTCATTCTTGTTAATAGACCTTTTGATTGGAAGTCAAATATACTTTTTATAATAAATGAATAATTATCTACCTCATCAGTATACTATAATATATAGAAATAGTCATACTACATCTACGAAGTGTCAGTATCATGCTGCGGCTTCGAAGCCGAAATGATGCGTTGAAGAGAATTGGTGTGCCATGTGTCGTATTAAACACACACCTAGGAATGTGGTTCCAATGATTACGTGAATCCCGTGAAATCCTGTTCTTACGAAGAATACAGACCCATAAATTGAGTCTGCGATACAGAAGCTGGCTTCTAAATATTCGTATCCTTGTAAAATTGTGAACATAATACCTAGAATAACAGTAGTGGCAAGTCTTACTGTAGTGGACTTATGATTTCCTTCTATAATTCTGTGGTGGGCCCATGTGACGGTGATTCCTGAGCATAATAGAATTGTGGTGTTTAATAATGGAATTTCTATTGGGTTGAATGGTTGAATACCCTTGGGGGGTCAAATTATTCCGATTTCTACTGATGGGGATAGACTTCTGTGTAGGAATGCTCAAAAGAATGATACAAAGAATATTACTTCTGATACGATGAATAGGATTATTCCTAATTTTAAACCATTAACTACTTTTAGTGTATGAAGGCCTTGGAAGGTTCTCTCTCGGATGATATCTCGTCATCATTGGATTACGGTTAAAATTAAAATTGTAGCTCCCAATATTGAGAGTGCGGGGTCGTGCTTGTGGAATCATATTACAGTTCCTGATGTTAAGGTTATGGCCCCAATAGAGCCTGTTAACGGTCAAGGTCTTTGATCTACTAAATGATAGGGGTGATTTGATTTCATTAAATTACTTCTCTAGAATATAAAGTTCTTAAGATTGTGAATACGTAAGCTTGAATTAGTGAAACGGCTGTTTCGAACCATATCAATATTAATTGAACTATAATGATTAGGGGTAAAATAATATCTCTTACTGACGTTGCATTATTTCCTAATAATGTCATTAATAAATGGCCTGCAATTATGTTAGCAGTAAGACGTACTGCTAGTGATCCTGGTCGGATTATGTTTCTAGTAGTTTCAATACACACTATAAATGGTATTAAAATGGCTGGAGTTCCTGTCGGAATTAAGTGTGCAAATATGTGATTGGTGTTGTTTATTCAGCCGAATAATATAAATCTTACTCACAACGGTAGTGCTAATGTTAAGGTAAATGTTATTTGTCTTGATCTTGTATAAATATATGGCAGGAGCCCTATTATATTATTGATTATAATGAATGTGAAAAGTGAGACTATTACTAATACAATGGGGGTTTTTTTTATTATTAAATTAAACATTTCTATATATAGGGTGCTTAGAATCTTGTTAATGAGTATTTGAGATTGATTAGGGATTACTCAGTATGTGCATGGTATTAGGGCTAAAAATAGTAGAGACGATGTTCATCCTGCAGATACTCTAATTCTGGTGGCTGGGTCAAAGGATGAGAATAAATTAGTTATCATTTTCAGTTACTGTCGTATGTTATTTTTTTCTATTTTATTCTTTTTTCTTTTTGGAATAAAATAGAAGTAGATGATTGATGTTACTGTCAATATGCATAATACGAACGTTAGGTATAAAAGGGTTCATCATATGGGTGCTATGTGTGGTATTAAAGGGTGCTTAGATTGGGCTTTTTAACCTTGACAAGGTTATGTTTTGTCTTAAACTAACTCTTTCATTAAGAGTTAATTAAACTATGATTTGGTTTAAGAGACCAACGCTTATGTATTTCAGCCACTTAATGATTGTGAATTTAATCATTCAAGGAAATTTTTTATTGGTACTCTTTCGATGGCGATTGGTATGAATCTGTGGTTTGCACCACAAATTTCTGAGCATTGTCCAAATATGATTCCTGGACGTTTGATTAGTGTAAATGTTTGGTTTAGTCGTCCTGGTGTTGCATCTACCTTGATTCCTAATCTTGGTACAGCTCATGAATGAATTACATCGGCTGATGTTGCAATTACTCGAATTGGGGTATTTATTGGTACTACTACTCGGTTATCTACATCTAATAGACGATAATCTCTTGGTCTATATTCTGATTTTATGTATGAATCAAATTCAATATTTTTAAAGTCTGTGTATTCGTATCTTCAATATCATTGGTGGCCAATGGTTTTGATTGTTATTGCTGGTTTTATTATTTCGTCTATTATATAAAGGATTCGTAATGATGGTAGTGCAATGAATATTAATACTACGGCTGGTATTACTGTTCAAATAAGTTCGATTGTTTGTCCGTGAAGTAGGTACCGGTTAGTGATTTTGTTTATTATTATTGATATTATGATGTAAGTGATGGTGGTTATAATTGCGATTAATAGCATTATAGTGTGGTCGTGGAAGAATGTAAGTTGTTCTATAGTGGGGGAGTTTGCATCTTGGAATGAAATGTTTGATCATGTAGCTATTTCTAATAAAAGATTTATCTTTATATATGAAGCTTAAGTTCATTGCACTAATCTGCCATATTAGATTAGTTAGTTAAAATTGGTAGTTCGTTATATGAATGTTCTGCGGGCGGGTATTTTTGCATTCATTCGATTCTTGATGTTATATTATTTGAGAAGATTAATTTTCGTGTTGATACGAATCTTTCTCAAACGATTATGAAAAATATAATTATTCTTATGGTGGAAATTGTTGACCCGATTGATGAGATTACGTTTCATGTTGTGAATGAGTCCGGGTAGTCGGAGTATCGTCGAGGTATGCCACTTAATCCTAAGAAGTGTTGTGGGAAGAATGTTACGTTTACTCCTACGAATGTTAATGTGAATTGGATTTTTAATCATTTAGGATTTAATGTTATTCCTGTGAATAGTGGGAATCATGTAATAAATCCTCTTATGATTGCAAATGCTGCTCCTATTGATAAAACGTAATGGAAGTGAGCTACTACATAGTATGTATCGTGTAATACAATATCGATGGATGAGTTGGCTAGGATTACTCCTGTTATTCCTCCTACAGTGAATAAGAATACGAACCCTATTGCTCAGAGTAATTGAGGGGTGTATGTGAATTGACATCCATGTATAGTTGCTAATCATCTGAAGATTTTAATTCCTGTAGGTACGGCGATAATTATAGTTGCTGATGTGAAATAGGCTCGTGTGTCTACGTCTATACCTACAGTAAATATATGGTGTGCTCATACGATGAACCCTAAAATACCAATTGAGGCTATGGCATAAATTATTCCTAGGGTCCCGAATGTTTCGTTTTTACCTCTTTCTTGGGCAATGACATGCGAAATAATCCCGAATCCTGGTAGAATTAAAATATATACTTCTGGATGACCGAAAAATCAGAATAAGTGTTGGTATAGTACCGGGTCTCCTCCTCCTGCTGGGTCAAAGAATGATGTATTTAGATTGCGATCGGTTAATAGCATGGTGATTGCTCCCGCAAGTACGGGTAATGATAATAATAGCAATAGTGCCGTTAATCCTACTGATCATACAAATAATGGAATACGTAGCGGGATTATGCCTTCTGGTCGTATGTTAATAATTGTGGTAATGAAGTTGATTGCTCCTAAAATAGATGATGCACCTGCTAAATGTAGGGAGAAGATGGTTAGGTCTACTGATGCCCCTTCATGGGCAATGTTACTTGATAGTGGTGGGTATACTGTTCACCCAGTACCTCTTCCTGTTCCCACAAATATGCTAGCTGTTATTAATGTTAAGGATGGGGGTAGGAGTCAGAATCTCATGTTATTTATTCGCGGGAATGCTATGTCGGGTGCACCAATTATTAATGGCACCAGTCAGTTTCCAAACCCGCCAATTATAATAGGCATTACTATAAAAAAAATTATTAAGAATGCGTGAGCAGTCACGATTACGTTATAAATTTGATCATCACCAATTAATGATCCTGGGTTGGCTAATTCTATTCGGATAGTCCATCTTATGGACATTCCTATTATTCCTGAAGCTGCTCCAAACATAAAATATAAAGTTCCGATGTCTTTGTGGTTAGTTGAGAATAATCATTTGTTCAATAAGGTGTCTGAATTTATAGGTCGTAAATTGTAAATTTATGTATGGCTTTAAGCCCCTTATTATGGCTTTATAGTCTATATTATGATTCTAGATTGCAAGTCTAGAGGTGCTATTAAGCTAAAGCTTATAAAATTGATATTATAAATTTAACTTTGAAGGTTAATAGTTTCTTTAACTTAAAGCTTTAGATTAAAATATTTATAGTTAAAGCTAAAGGTGTTATTAGGGATACGATAATTATTCATGAATAGTTTTTTTCAGGTATAATTTTAATTTTGTTAGTCACAATTCTAGTTCTTATTGTTGGTATAATTATATTTATATAAAATATTAGTGTAATTAGTGAGGATATGATCATAATTGATGCAATTACAGTTAAATTATTATTGATTATTGTTTGAATAGCAATTCATTTTGGTAAAAATCCGATTATAGGGGGTAAGCCTCCTATGCTTAATATATTAATTATAAAAGCTATTTTGTTTATTTTGTTAATTATATTGATTTGATTTAAATAAAATATGTTTTCTGAATTTATTATGTAGCATAATGTGAATGTTAATATTGCATATAATAATAAATATGCTATTCATTTAGTATTATTTCTGGTAAGGGTTAGTATTCATCCTATATGGGATACTCTTGAATATCCTATGATTTTTCGAATTGATGTTTGGTTAATACCTCCAATAGCTCCAATGATTGCGGCTATTAATGCGAGTGTGAATGTTTCGTTGATTAAAGCAGCTAGCTTAGATGTGACTGTTAGTGGTGCAATTTTTTGTCATGTTATTAATATAAAGCATTTTATTCATGTTAGGTTATTTAATACAGTAATTATTCATATATGCATGGGTGGTAATCCTATTTTAATTATTATTCTTGCTATTATTAATACTAATATTGATCTTCTGTGAATCGAGGGGGATTGAAATCACATTGATAATAATGAGTATAAAAATAACGAAGATCCCATGCTTTGAGCTATGAAATAAATTATTGTTCTTCCTCTTCTCTCTTTATAGTTTATTTTTATAATTGGAACAAAACTGATTATGTTGATTTCTATACCAATTCATATTCTTATCCAGTTTGTAGATGATATTACTATTATGGTTCTTACTATCATTAGTATGATTATGGCTTTAATGTTTCATTTTATTAGTTAGAAGAAGATTTTACTTCTATTGGCAGGGTATGAACCTAATAGCTTGGGTTAGCTTATCTAACTAGTAAGAGCATAATCTATGCATTATCTATTCTATCAAAATAGCCCTTTATTCAGGCATCGTACT